ATTTTGAAAAGATGAATAAACAGGTTTATATAAAAAAAATGCTATCAATATTCCGAAAGAGGCTATACTGACTGAAAAAACTGCATCTTTAGAAAATTCATACCAATCTATTAAATTGTTTGAATTTTTATGTAAAAGATTTATAAACGGGGTTAGCCATTTGGTTAATATATCCACGTCTTGATTGAAAGGAATTCCTAAAAATCCAACGAACAAAGTAAATAGAATTAATATAATTATTGGAAATAACATAGTATTATCCGATTCATAAGGATACAAAGAACTCTTGGTATTGCCAAAATTCGGAATATAAAGAAAGGGTTGGATTGGATTTCTTACATTCTCATCAAATTTATCAAATTTATATACTTGATTTGAATTTGAAAAAAAAGAAAGACGTTCATTCTTGTTCATTTTTAATAAATTTAGCAAAGGAAAGTTTTTTTTAGTTATTTTTGAACCTTCTTTACCCCATAGAGATATTGAATACAAGGGGGTATTCCTTTTTCCACTGTAATTTTGAAAATGAACGTTTAAATGTCCTTCAAAAGTAAGTAAATAAATCCGACACATATAAAATGCGGTTAATCCCGCCGTAGACCAAGCTATTATTGCAAAAATAGGTGAATACAACCAACTATCATTAAGGATTTCATCTTTGGACCAAAAACAAGCAAGGGGTGGAATACCGCAAAGAGAAAGTGTACCTAATAAAAAAGAATTTTTAGTAATTGGTACATGTTTTGTTAAACCTCCCATAAGTACCATGTTCTGGCTTTTTTCTGGACAATATCCAACAAGAGTTTCCATCGAATGAATAACAGATCCCGATCCTAAAAACAATAATGCTTTGGAATAAGCATGAGTAATCAAATGAAATAAAGCACTGCGATAAGACCCCATACCTAGAGCTAACATCATATAACCCAATTGAGACATTGTAGAATAGGCTAAACCCCTCTTAATGTCTTTTTGAGCAAGAGCTAAAGTAGCTCCTAAAAAAACTGTTATTATCCCTATAAAAGAGATAAAATTCATGATGTGGGGTATGACTATGAAAAGAGGCATAAGTCGAGCTACAAGAAAAATTCCTGCTGCTACCATCGTAGCAGCATGTATAAGAGCTGAAATAGGAGTCGGCCCTTCCATTGCATCAGGTAACCATACATGAAGGGGAAATTGTGCAGATTTAGCAATAGCACCGCCAAATAATAGAACAGCGCACAAAGTAACAAATAAAAAATTGACCTCATTAGTAGAAATCAAGTTATTTAATATTTGGAATAAATCGCGAAATTCGAAACTTCCTGTTACCCAATAAAACCCCAAAATGCCTAATAATAAACCAAAATCACCAACACGATTAGTTACAAACGCTTTTTGACAAGCCTTTGCTGCAACAGGTCGTGTGAACCAAAATCCTATTAATAGATACGAACACATTCCAACCAATTCCCAAAAAATATAAATTTGTATAAAATTTGAACTAGTAACTAATCCCAACATGGAAGTACTGAAAAAACTCATATAAGCAAAAAATCTCAGATATCCATGATCATGAGACATATAATTATCACTATAAATAAGAACTAAAATTCCAACAGTAGTGATTAATATTGACATAATAGAAGTAAGTGGATCGATTAAGTATCCGAATTCTAAAGAAAAATCATTATTGATAATCCAAGACCATACATATTGATAGACAGAACTGCTATTTATTTGCTGAATAGACAGATTCATGGAAAAAATCATGACTATACTTAACAATAAAACGCTCTGAAAAGCCCACATACGGCGAAGACTTTTTGTTGCCGTCGGAAAAAGAAGAAGTCCCACCCCTATTAACATAGGAACTGGAAGTGGAAGAAAAGGTATTATCCACGCATATTGATATGTCTGTTCCATAAAAAAAGTTTTTTATTCTTAATTAATTGTTTCCGATTCACCGGATCTTACCTCTTTCGAAAAAGTCACTAAAAAATAAGGATATGCACTAATTTATTAAATTTATTTAATAATTTTATATTAGTATTTATTTTGAGTCTTTTCAAAATCGTTTAAATATTCAAAACAAGAAGTTACAATTGGAGAAATGATATGACCAAGTGCCATATATAAAATATAAATAAAAAGAATATAAATATAAATAGGAAAATTTATATTATTACGAGAAATTCTCGTAATAATTAATAATCGTAATAATAATTAATAAAAATAATAAAACAAGCTTAAAAATTTAGGCTAAAAAGAGTACTGATGTTGATATGAATTATATGAATTATAGGATTAACTAAGGTCATTGGTCTAATGAAAAAACTCTTTATTTTAGTTACTTTATTTCAACTCATTAACTAATTCATTATGGGATTGATTGTTTTCCATTTCAATCAAAACAAATTATTAGTAAAGTTTAGAAGATTATAGATCTAAAATGAACTTTTTTTATCAAAAAAACGGATCTTTCTTACTAGTCTCATTCGAATTTGAAAATGGAATTTAGGTGTATTTTTTCTCAAGTTTTACTAAAAAAAGATTACTAAAAAAAGACTCACGTTTTTAGGCAAAAGTTTACAATCCTTTGAGGTATTTTATTACATGTAAATAAAGTATAGAATAGAATGACGAAAATAAAGGTCTTTTAGGCTCTTTATTTATTTTATTAAGTTTGATTTCTATCACATAGCAGATTCTAAAGATATAACTTTGAGATATAAACAACGAGAATTAAGAGTTCCAAACCAAAAATTTTTGGTTTTACGAATAGTGTATGGAATCAAAAATTTTTTATGTTATTTCGAGTCATTTTTGATCAAATTTTTACAGATATATCTATATTTCTTTTTTATGAAGAGAATCTTTTTTAGAGAAAAATAGATCATGAATAAGAAAAAATAATTGGTTTTGAACAATAGATGTCTTTCACATCCAACTATAACAATGAGTAACTTCTTCATTTTTAAATGGCAGTTCCAAAAAAACGTACTTCGATATCAAAAAAGCGTATTCGTAAAAATATTTGGAAAAGGAAAGGATATTGGGCAGCGTTAAAAGCTTTGTCATTAGGGAAATCTCTTTCTACCGGGAATTCAAAAAGTTTTTTTGTACGACAAACAACTAAGTCCTAAAAGATTGGAATAATCAGAATGGATTTGACTCAAAAAATTGGATCAGTAATTATCTATATCTATATTTGTTAATATCTATATTTCTATATTAAATAATAAAAGAATTGGCAGTCCTAGACTTTTAATCTTATCTTATTCTTTTCTTATAAGATAAAAATAAAAATTCTTGTATTTTCTGAAATCTAAAGAAATCAAAAATATTGTATTTTTATTTTTTTTAGTATTTAGTATATTTTCAATCAGATTTTGGTGGTGGGGAATCTTATTTTCCCCATCGACCTTTACAATAATGATAATGAAAAATTTTTATCTTTCTCGGGAAGGGCAGATATAAGATTTTTAGTTAAAATTAATGAATTGTTGAAACTAATTGATTTCATGTTAAAAATTTTTGGATAACTTTCTTACTTCTTCATTTATTTACTATATGGAAATATGGAATATATTTATCATATATCTACAACTTTTAGTCCAATCAATAAAAAAACCTCATTATTGAGATATTATGTACAAGTGTCAATTTGGAGTAGTCAAAAATAGACATATTTTAGATTCATTGATAAAATTTCTTTTTTTTTTTTCTGAAATCATCAGATAAAGCAGAAATAATAATAATTAATAATGACAATAATAATAAAAGTAAAAAATGAAAAAAAAAAAGTTTTTTTCGCGAGAATTCTCTAGTTGCAAGAATTCTATTTTTCTATTTTTGGCTAATACTAATATATTGGCTAATATATAAACTACTTGAATCTTTACTAAAAAAACTTATTTGAGTGAATTGACTTATTCAATCTCGACGATTGAATATAAATAGGCTATTATGAGTTCGAGCAAGCCGCTATGGTGAAATCGGTAGACACGCTGCTCTTAGGAAGCAGTGCTAGAGCATCTCGGTTCGAGTCCGAGTGGCGGCATGCCATCTTCTAAAAGAGATCCAATACATCCTATAATAAAAATAAATCAAATTCCCTATTTATATTTATTAATTAAATTTATATGGGGATTCCCCCCCTTTTTTTTTTTCATTTTTATGATATTTTCAACTTTAGAGCATATATTAACTCATATTTCCTTTTCTATTGTTTCAATTGTAATTACAATTCATTTGATAACCTTATTTGGCAATGAAATCATAACATATGATTCGTCAGAAAAGGGAATGATAGCTACTTTTTTATGTCTAACAGGATTATTGCTCACCCGTTGGATTTATTCGGGACATTTCCCGCTAAGTGATTTATATGAATCATTAATTTTTCTTTCATGGAGTTTCTCCCTTATTCATATAGTGCCTTATTTCAAAATAAGAAAAAATTATTTAACCACAATAACTGCTTCAAGTACTATTTTTACCCAAGGTTTTGCTACATCGGGTCTTTTAAATGAAATACGGAAACCCACAATATTAGTACCCGCTCTACAATCGGAATGGTTAATAATGCACGTAAGTATGATGATATTAAGCTATGCGGCTCTTCTTTGTGGATCATTATTATCAGTAGCACTTCTAGTCATTACATTTAGAAAGATTTTTTATAGTTCTAAAAGTAATAATTTATTAAAATTAAATGAGTCATTTTCGTTTGGTGAAATCCAATACAAGAATGAAAGAAACAATATTTTTTATGCTAAGAATTATTACAAGGCTCAATTGATTCAACAATTAGATTTTTGGAGTTATCGTGTGATTAGCCTAGGATTTATCTTTTTAACCATAGGTATTCTTTCAGGAGCAGTATGGGCTAATGAAGCATGGGGATCATATTGGAGTTGGGATCCAAAGGAAACTTGGGCCTTTATTACTTGGATCGTCTTCGCAATTTATTTGCATACTCGAACAAATAAAAATTTGCAGGGGGCAAATTCCGC